ATGACCCGTCCGGTTCAGAATGGATCTCGGATAATCAGTCAGATCGAATCAATATCAATCCGTTTTTTCCTATTTATTCCAAGGCAAAAATTCAACAATCACATATCCAAAATCATGGAACTATTCGTGTGTTATTGAACAGAAATACAGAATGCCGATCTTTGATAATTTTGTCATCATCTGATTGTTTTCAAATAGGACCATTCAGCAATGTAAAATACCACAACGGGCTAAAAAATAAAATTAAAAAAATTAAAAAAGATCCTCTAATTCCAATTAAGAATTCATTAGGCCCTTTAGGAATAGCACTTCAAGTTGCAAATTCTTATTCATCGAGATCTGATTATGAGTTATTAAAAGGTAAAATGAATAAGAATTTGCAACTTGACAAGTTAAAGGAAACTTGTCAAGTATTTAAATATTATTTAATGGACGAAAACGAGAAAATTTATAAGCCCGATCCGTGCAGCAACATCATTTTAAATCCATTCCGTTTGAATTGGCATTTTCTCCATCATGATTATGATCATAAATATTTTGAAAAAACGACTACAATAATTAGCCTGGGGCAATTTATTTGTGAAAATGTATGTCTAGCTCAAACAAAAAGTGGACTACACCTAAAATCGGGGCAAGTATTAATTGTTCAAATTGATTCTGTATTAATAAGATCGGCTAACACCTATTTGGCGACTCCAGGAGCAACAGTTCATGGTCATTATGGAGAAATCCTTTTTGAAGGAGATATATTAGTCACATTTATTTATGAAAAATCGAGATCTGGTGATATAACACAAGGTCTTCCAAAAGTGGAACAGGTATTAGAAGTGCGTTCGATTGATTCAATATCGATGAACCTAGGGAAGAGAGTTGACGCTTGGAACGAGCGTATAACAAAAATTCTCGGCATTCCCTGGAGATTTTTTATTGGTGCTGAGCTAACTATCGTCCAAAGTCGAATTTCTTTGGTTAATAAAATCCAAAAGGTTTATCGATCCCAGGGAGTACACATACATAATAGACATATAGAGATTATTGTACGTCAAATAACATCAAAAGTATTGGTTTCAGAAGATGGAATGTCTAATGTTTTTTCACCTAGCGAACAAATTGGATTGTTGCGAGCTGAACGAGCGGGGCGTGCCTTGGAAGAAGTAATTTGTTATCGAGCTCTATTATTGGGAATAACAAAAACATCTCTGAATACCCAAAGTTTCATATCCGAAGCGAGTTTTCAAGAAACTGCTAGAGTTTTAGCAAAAGCTGCTCTCCGAGGTCGTATCGATTGGTTGAAAGGTCTGAAAGAGAACGTTGTTTTGGGGGGAATGATACCCGTTGGTACCGGATTCAAAAAAGTAATACACCCTTCAAACCTAAGACAACATACCAAGATTGCCCCGAAAAAAAAAAGAATTTATTCGAGGAAGAAATAAAAGAGATTTTGTTCCACCACATAGAATTATTGGATTTCTTAATTTTCAAGAATTTATGTGATACGTCGCAGCAATCATTTCCTAGGATTAAATGATTGCTAAAAGCGGATTTATTTACTCCTTTATTTAAGATTTAAGAAGGGGGGGGGGTCGTTTGATTAAAACTTAAAAGAGAATAAAGAAAAAAATATAAAAAAATGAATGGCCTGGACCATGTATCAACGGCCAGTCTTCGATAGAAGAGAAGGTTCCATCGGAACAAAACTTTTATTTCAGGACACTCTGTCTCTCTCTCTTTTTTTGGGGGGATCAATGACAAAAAGATATTGGAACATAACTTTGGAAGAGATGATGGAAGCAGGAGTTCATTTTGGCCATGGTACTAGAAAATGGAATCCTAGAATGGCACCTTATATATCCACAAAACGTAAGGGTATTCATATTATAAATCTTACTAGAACTGCTCGCTTTTTATCAGAAGCTTGTGATTTAGTTTTTGATGCAGCAAGTAAGGGAAAACAATTCTTAATTGTTGGCACAAAAAATAAAGCAGCTGATTCAATAGCACGGGCTGCAACAAGAGCTCGGTGTCATTATGTTAATAAAAAATGGCTCGGCGGCATGTTAACCAATTGGTATACTACAGAAACGAGACTTCATAAGTTCAGGGACTTGAGAACGGAACAAAAGACGGGCAGAATCAACAGTCTTCCAAAAAAGGATACCGCTATGTTGAAGAGACAATTATCTCACTTGGAAACCTATCTGGGTGGCATTAAATACATGACGGGGTTACCCGATATTGTGATAATAGTTGATCAGCAAGAGGAGTATACCGCTCTTAGAGAATGTATAACTTTGGGAATTCCAACGATTTGTTTAATCGATACAAATTGTGACCCGGATTTCGCGGATATTTCGATTCCAGCTAATGATGATGCTATAGCTTCAATCCGATTAATTCTTAACAAATTAGTATTTGCAATTTGTGAGGGTCGTTCTAGCTATATACGAAATTCTTAATTAATAATAAAATAAATAAATTATTCAGTCGGGAACTTCGTAGATTTTATAGAATCGGTTACTATACTATAACTAAATTACTAAATCGTGCAAAAAAACAAAAAAAGAAAAAAAAACCAGAAATATTATGTGATTAGTCAGTATTCAAAATATAAGATTTAAGCAGACAATTCAAAAAAGAGATGGTTGAATCAAAATAATTCCTTTTCAAGTTCTATTTATTTTCGAGGGAAGGGCAATATGAATATTCTATTATGTTCCATCAACACATTAAAACGATTATACGATATATCTTCTGTGGAAGTAGGTCAACATCTCTATTGGCAATTAGGGGGGTTCCAAGTGCATGCCCAAGTACTTATTACTTCTTGGGTTGTAATTGCTATCTTATTAGTTTCAGCCATTTTAGTTGTTAGAAATCCACAAACCATTCCCACTTTTGGTCAGAATTTCTTTGAATATGTCCTTGAATTCATTCGAGACGTGAGCAAAACTCAGATTGGGGAAGAATATGGTCCGTGGGTTCCCTTTATTGGAACTATGTTTCTATTTATTTTTGTTTCGAATTGGTCGGGGGCTCTTTTGCCTTGGAAAATAATACAGTTACCTCACGGGGAGTTAGCTGCACCCACAAATGATATAAATACTACTGTTGCATTAGCGTTACTTACATCAATGGCATATTTCTATGCGGGTCTTTCAAAAAAAGGATTAGCTTATTTTGGTAAATACATCCAACCAACTCCAATCCTTCTACCAATTAATATCTTAGAAGATTTCACAAAACCCTTGTCGCTTAGTTTTCGACTTTTCGGAAATATATTAGCTGATGAATTAGTAGTTGTTGTTCTTGTTTCTTTAGTGCCCTTAGTAGTTCCTATACCTGTCATGTTCCTTGGATTATTTACAAGCGGTATTCAAGCCCTTATTTTTGCTACTTTAGCTGCGGCTTATATAGGTGAATCCATGGAAGGCCATCATTAACTAATTTACGAAATAGTCTTTTTTTTTTTTTTACTAAAAATACTCTTTGTTTGACCAATTTTTCTATTTCCCTTCCAATGAATATTCTTTTTTGTATTGTTTTTGTTGTATTTTGTTTTGTTCATTCAATCTAGAAATCTATAACATAAATGATTTTGTTTATATATATATATATTTCATTTAATATTATTTATTAGATTAGGATATATTAATATTGTAAATATTCAGAGCTTTAACTTTGTATGATATTTACGTTTACGACATGTGATTAAAAGGGATATTACATAAAACTAGAACGGATTTCCGTTTCATTCATATTCCATTCAACAATTTTCCAAATAAATCAAATTTCCATTTAGATCACTCAAATTTCAATATTTCTATGCAAAAATTCGGTCTAACTAATTTTTTTTAGATTGATTATCCCGGATATAATCAAAAAGAAGAAAGGGCTAGGGCTTTAAAAAACTTGAGATTAAAAAAACAGTAGTAGCGAGGGGAGTCGAACTAGGTGTATATAATCTAATAGCTATAAAACAACTCCTTATTTTTGGGGGTTTCAAAGAATGATTCGCGAATCCAATTGAATCTAAGACACGAAGAATTTGTTTACGGTATGGAAGAAATACATGTATATGTGATATTAGATATTAACTAGTTTTTTATGAACTAACTATAGATATAGTTATCTAAATTTGTCCTGCTACTGTAAATTTCGATAGGGATTCAAAAAAACGAAGCCCTTCCGTATTAAATCAAGAAAAAGAACGAAGAATCCAAAAAAAATGGTTCAAAATTATAAGGTAAGATAAGAGCAAAAGTTGTATGGATTCACAAAAACTACGTGGATAGAAAAAAAATATATAATGAAGTAGTTCGGATAGTTCAATAAATATTATTATTTCCATTTTTTTAATTCTCAATTACTTCGACTGAATAAATCTTATTTATTAATTGAAAAATTAAGTCATAATTGGTTGGTTGATTGTATCATTAACTATTCCCCCCCCCTTTTTTTTATTGGGGTGAGAGGAACTTATCATGAATCCACTGATTTCTGCCGCTTCCGTTATTGCTGCTGGGTTGGCTGTAGGGCTTGCTTCTATTGGACCTGGGGTTGGCCAAGGCACTGCTGCAGGGCAAGCAGTAGAAGGGATTGCGCGACAACCAGAGGCAGAGGGAAAAATACGGGGTACTTTATTGCTTAGTCTGGCTTTTATGGAAGCTTTAACAATTTATGGGCTGGTTGTAGCATTAGCACTTTTATTTGCGAATCCCTTTGTTTAACCCTAAAAAAATAGAAAAATACAAATACATATATCTTTTTCCGTGTACTTGATTTGCTGCTCTTGCTTTTTCGAATTATATTATTTTGATTTCACTCCTACAATTTTTTATTCGTTCGTACAGGAAGGCAGGGGAAGGACTGATTTAAGGTGAGAAATTAACATACTGCTTGCCTTATTCCTTCCCTTTTTAGTCCAATCCCCCCCCTTTTTTTCATTCAGAAAATTTTTGGAAAGCGTTTAAAACAACTAGAGATTTTGCAATTGACATAAG